TTGGACGCAATATTCATACTGGAAATTATGATCAAAGATTCCTTTATCAACCACCGTCTCCTTCTACTTCAGAGATACCTACTGAAACTTTTTTCAAATACAAAAGTTCGGTATCTTCCCATGAATTAGTCAATTAAGGTCGGATTTCTTTGTACAAACTAACAAGTAGTAGAACAATCGTACTAACTTTTATCGTAAATTGGCAATACTTACTACTTATACAAATACAAATAAAAACGCGGGAGGGAGAAAAAAGATGCAAGGTCCTTTGTCTGCTTGGCTAGTCAAGCATGGGCTAATTCATAGATCTTTGGGCTTTGATTACCAAGGAATAGAGACTTTACAAATAAAGCCCGGGGATTGGCATTCCATTGCTGTCATTTTATATGTATATGGTTACAATTATCTACGCTCCCAATGTGCCTATGATGTAGCACCGGGCGGGCTCTTAGCTAGTGTGTATCATCTTACGAGAATAGAGTTTGGTGTCGATCACCCAGAAGAGGTATGCATAAAAGTATTTGCCTCGAGGAGGAATCCTAGGATTCCATCCGCTTTCTGGGTTTGGAAAGGCGTGGATTTTCAAGAACGGGAATCTTATGATATGCTGGGAATCTTTTATGATACTCATCCACGCTTGAAACGTATCTTAATGCCGGAAAGTTGGATAGGCTGGCCCTTACGTAAGGATTATATTTCCCCCCATTTTTATGAAATCCAAGACGCCCATTGAATACTAAGATCAATTTTCCACTTATAAAATTTAAAATATTCAAAGGTTGTACGTTCTGTTCTAAATTAACCAGAATAATGGAAGTCTCATTTCTATTTTGGAGTTCTTTTGGAAATTCTCGATAGGCTGGCAAAAAAAAGACAACAAAAAGGAGAATTAGGAATTCATTGATTCTCACATCCCGGTTATTTGGTTTGTAAGATACTTATTTCGTACGAGCCGAAACAAAAACAATAGGATGAACCAAGAGAGCTCTGCATCATAAAGTTTTACTTCGTTTTGTATGACGCACATTACTTAGAAGGTTTTAGAAAGCTATGTGGATAGGAATGAATAAATCAAATATGAAACAAAATACAAAGAAATGAAAGGGTATAGAATTCTATTTATTTGGATCTGAACTGACTCTTGTCTATTAACTATTTAATTCGACCCATCTATTTTATAGATGGGGTATATCTCGTCAAGATGAATCAAAATATGGATTCTTATTTAAACTATGCTATAAATGAATATGGATGCCGATTCATATCAATTAATTTATGGAAAAGAAACTCGACCAATTTAATCATGTGCCAGGAACCAGATTTGAACTGGTGACACGAGGATTTTCAGTCCTCTGCTCTACCGGCTGAGCTATCCCGACCAGTCCCAATGTAGCATCCTTATTTTATTAGAGGATGGGGTCTTTGTCAATTAACAGTACGCAAGAAGGTTACAAAGTTTTATCTAGGTCCTAGAAGCTCTTGGGTCTTAAAAAACTTTGTAAATTTCAGTATGAGGAACGGTACCGATTTCGTTCAAATGGAGTTTTTTCTCAAAGATGCTCATTTATATATACTCCATTTATATATATATATACTATTCTAAAGAGAAAGGCATTTCTGCCCAGATCTATTTATAAACGAATCAAATACAAATAGAATATAGAATAGGGCGGGTCCATCAGGAATTTTCAACCTCTAACAAAACAAAAAGGTGGATAAGCAAAAGGGTCGGGGAAGTAAAATAGGCTTTTTGGGGATAGAGGGACTTGAACCCTCACGATTTTTAAAGTCGACGGATTTTCCTCTCACTATAAATTTCATTGTTGTCGGCATTGACATGCAGAACGGGACTCTCTCTTTATTCTCGTACGATTAATCATTTCGTGAAAAGATCTACAGGCTGTGGGTGAATCATTTAATACAGTCTGTATATACCTTTCTTTTTCATCCTTTCGGGATTTTTGGTGAAAAGGTTTCTTTACCAACGCAATCAACTCCATTTGTTAGAACAGCTTCCGTTGAGTCTCTGCACCTATCCTTTTTTTCTTTCTGAGCCTTTCTTTTCTTTTTGCTTTTTTGAAAAATAGGATTTGGCTCAGGATTGCCCTTTTTATTAATTCCTGGGTTTCTCTGAATTTGAAAATTAGCACTTAGTAGGTTTCCATACCAAGGCTCAATCCAATTAAGTCCGTAGCGTCTACCAATTTCGCCATATCCCCCTCCTTTTGTTTTTAGATTAGTAGTTTATTGTGAGGTCGCTCCGCCTTTTCTTTTATTTCTACTGGAACCCTTGAGTTAATTAGATCCTGAATTGATTAGATATGGATTCTTATCTTGAAAAAGTGTTTTCTCCTCTTTGATTTCTTACCAATCCTCGCTAGGAAACCCTTATTTGGTTTGGTCCAACTAAAACTAAATAGGATTTTATCATTTCTGTATACACAATTCAATATAGATTGATATATATAAGATATATATATATTTATCTGCCACTCTTCCC